CATGAACTTGGCACCTCTCTTTCTTTCCTGTTTAAGTTTATTACCATTCATTTACCTAAAGCAACAGCCGATTCGATTCCTTTAGTTGTTGCCCTGAAAGAGGGAATGAAAGAATTCCTTCGGGGTTCAAGAAGAATAGCTGTTCCGAGGGAATTTCATAAATGATTTTCCCCCGAAACGAAAACAGAAATATCTAATCTCGCATATCGCACTGACCACTCTTGTTTGTTAAGTGAAGCCCATCCACCATCTATGTTAAGGAAAGGCGATCCATCCACCTGCCCCAAAGGTGATTAATCCATTCCTTCATTCTTAGGAGGCGGGCTTTCTTACCATTAAGTCGGGTGGTGGCAAACAAAGATAGGGGAAGGAAAGGCACTCAACTGCTCTATTCATACTTTTTTCGGCTAGGGATAGCTAGTCTGAGGCGGTGAGAGATATGGCAGAAAGGGGGGTGTCCTGGTCGGTTCATCGGCTATAGACCAATTCGAAGAGCATTCGTTGACCTCTCCTTAGGGGTCCCAGCCCTAGTGGCCCCACAGCCTAACATTTTCTTTCTCTTTCTATTTTCATTCTAGATAGAGCAGTAAGAAGGATCTCTTATGCAAGCTTTCTTGATGAAGGGTACCTCTTTATAAAACAAATTGTAATCTTCCCTTCCTTTTATAATGGATTTTTCTAGCCTCAATGGCTATAGCATTCATTTTATAAGATAGCAATCCAATCGTAAACCGTAATCAGTGACACACAAAAGCCAAATCATAAACTTCGGAGCGAGTTCAATAGTTTTCGAATAGCTTCCGTCGAATTACGCTTGATAATAATTAATGGAGTGGCAAGCAAGAGCAGAAGGAGGAAGGTGAGTAGGGTTGGTGAAATGATGCAACATGATGAGATCTGAACCCCTACCTTGACTAAGAGAATTAGGTTATTCTTTTGCAGTTGGTCTTTGGTGCCTATCCATCCTATGCCTCGTACGTAGTATAAATCAGAACTGAAACCTCTTTTATACCCGGAAAAAACTTTGATTCATTCCCTTGATTTGGCTATTCATTCTAGCAACAAGCCCCTCAGGGATTGCCTGAAGCTGAAAACCTTACGTTGACTGACACTTTCTTTCTATACGCAAGTCATTCCATTCTAGTTCCAGGAGAGGAGAAGAGGAAGAATCAAGGCATTCAGTCTTTCCAAGCTGAGTGCTAAGGGCATAGAAAGGTTTGTACGGATAGATTCCATAAACAGAAATTGATCAATGGATGGGAAAAAGAGGGTCTCTGCCAGGGTTAAGTGCCACATTAAAGGAAGGCTCAAAGCCAGGCTTTAGGAAAGATTCACTACATATCACTATTAATCGTTGCGTTGTTAAGTGAGTGTCTGGCAAAGAGAAGAAGCGAAGCTCCCTGGCTGACGGGCTCCAGGCGAAAATTGAAGCATTTGCTCTGAGGAAACTGGCGATGTTTGAATGGGATCCTCTATTCTCGCCATGACCTCCTCTTTCGGAGCCGTATGCTGAGATGGTTTGTTCATTTTCTGTTAATTTCGAGCCGACTTGTGTAACCCTTTATGGCTCGTCATCATACAATTGCATTGTGGTAGGTGTAGGTTGCCCCACTGGTTGAGCTTTTCCACGGGTGTGCTCGCCCCGTCTATGTCTATATAAGGAGTCATAAATGTATCATGGTGATGGATAACATTTATTTTGCAAAGCTGCTGCTGGTTTTGGTTCGTCTTATTCTTTATGGTCGCCAGTTTTCGGCGATTCGTCCTTCTTGATGCACTCTCCTTTTTCGCCTGATATGACAGTGGTCTTGCCATTTTATGAGGGGGATCCTATGATGTCAAATCACACTGCCAGGCCAAAACTTGGTCTGTTTTTCATGTATCCTACTCCAGTAGCAGTTGGTAATTTCACTGTGAGGCTGTAGATCGCATTGACCATTGGGTCCTTTTCATTAATGGTCTTCCAATGATGACGGTGAATGCGGATGGCTGATCCACCACTAGGAACTTCACAGGTGTGGATTGTTTGTGCTTGCCATCCTCCATGGTCATTGTCAGTAGGATGTAACCTTTAACTGGAATAGGCTGATTCGCAAAACCAAAGATCGGGCCCATGGGGGAGATATTCTCATCCGCCAGTTTGAGCTGCTGGTAGGCCTTGTAAGTAATAACTTCAACGTAGCTCCCCGCGTCAACCAAAATGCGGTTTACTTTTAAATTGGAGATCATGGCGGATACGCCTATCGGATAATTCCCGGCGTCTTGGAAGATAGCAAAATCTTCTTCAGTAAAGGTGATCGACCATTTCTCCGGTTGCTTCAGACATTTGGTGGGGGCTTCCAATCCTGGCGCCTGGACACTGCGCAGATGTCTCTTCCGCTTCGACTTCACTTTATGTACTCTGGCGTCTTAGCTGCGAAATCTCATATTCAATCTTCTTTTGCATCGTTCGCCTATCGGTTCAGCGACTATGTGCCCTTCAACTCTCGGTAAGCGGATCCTGCTTACCGAGAGTTTCTTATCTGTTTTGGCCACGTGCGTTTCCGCTAAGAAGAAGAAGGTTTGGATCTTTAAACCTTAAAAGAGGATGCTATCGAATGTGCTCTTGGCGCACGTGAGGGATGTGACCTATGTTAGGTCCATAAGATAGCACAGCTTTTGGTGTTCTATGATTCACCTCCGAATAATGAGTAGATAGGGAAGAGCTTTTTCTTTTTCTCTTCATAGAAGACTGATGGGTGGAGCAAGAGGTCAAATTACTATAGAAAGAAGAGTTGTAAACTATAGGACTTCTTTTTCTAGTAGTAAGATTTAGGGTTTTTTCGTTCCTTCTCTTCGATAAGAATATCGATTTGAAATGATAAAAATTCCTCTTTATTCTCTTGTGTTCAGCGAAAGAACTGCCTAAGCATACTTTTTCGGATCCAAACTTCTTTGTTCTTTCTAAGTCTTCGTCTTGCATAGAAGAACGCAACTGTTGCAAAAACGGGTCTTTCAGTAGTAGGCGGCATCCCCTCTTAGTTTTAAGTAAGCGGAACCATTCCGTTTTGGTTCTTCTCCACATTCTTACCGGGCTATCCAGGAATTTTCCTATGATTTTAGAAACTGAAATTTCGATATAGAAGGATCTCCTTATTTCTGAATAGATTATAGCATCATTTTCTTTCAAAGATATGAAATCACCTTGGGAAACTTGAAAAGAAGTAATGCTGACTATTACATTATTCACACAAAGCCTTCGATGACTTATCGGCTGCCTTGCTTGAGGAAGAGTTTCACTAAAATGGAGACGAACCGGAATAACGTCCGATCTTGTTTCTGGATTGAGTGGAAAAGGGATATATGAAGTTCGTTCTGTTCCTCTATGCATCTCTGTGATGGGTAAATCTCCATGAAAAAGGGACAACTTTCGTGTAGTTTGTAATTGGATGTAACTATTCAGATTTTTTCGAGAATAAATCATTCTCTTAATAGATCTCGTCTTGTTCCTCAATCTTCGAAGAATGCGGCGTTGTATTATTGTAAGTTCCCTGTTCCAAACATTTCCTTCAAGTAGACGACAAGTTTTAAATCTTAATGCAGGCATTCCTCCCTCACATGCATTTGCAACAGATTCTTACTAAGACCGGTAATCCCCATAGACACGGCCATTCTCGGCATCTTCACTGTTGCCTCTCTTCTCAAAGCCCTTCGAGAGGAAGATGAATGTCAATGTGCCATTTTCTTCTTTCCCCGGGATACTATTGGCTTACTCTTCTTTTCCTTCGGCGAGGATACCTTAGTTCCAATCGTTTGAGGAAAGTCGGCATTCTTAGTTGAAAGGAAAGGACTTCTACCATGAACGGACTCTTTGCCTTGGGGAAATAACTTCCTTGGCTTACTAATGACCACTTCGAGAAGAACCTATTTGAAGTCTAATGCCACATCTGACTCAACAGCTCCTTCTTCCTCTGAGAACTCTACTTTGATTCCTGCCTCCACTACTGGTGTGTCTTCTGCCGTTCCCAGTGCTTCCCTAGTGGCATCTTCACTCATGACAGACTCAAGCATCGAGTCTTCATCGCTGTCACAGGCTACGGCTTTGCAGTCCTACACCACTGCATCTGGTTCGTTGTCCTTTGTGAACCCGAAACCATTGTTGCCCTCTTATTGGGTTCATGGACCGACTGCAGGACCCTCGGCATCTATTCCACAGCCCTCCAGTCATGTTTTCATGCCTTCCCCACAGGTATATACCACGGCTCCCTCTGCTGCCTTCTCACCGTTATACACCATGTCTTCCAATGCATCTCCTCAATCTTTCCCTTCCACCTACCAGAACCCATCATCCTTCTCACCTGCGCCCCTTCTTGCTGCACCCATCTCGTATCCATAAAGCTAGACTGACGCAACTATCTTCTCTGGAAATCGCAGTTTGAACCTATACTCATCAGTAATGATTTAATGGGCTATGTGTAGGGGACCTTCCCATGTTCCCCTCAATTCATCAGTGATGCCGAAGGAAGGGCTCATCTCAACCCCGCTTATAGTGCTTGGGTGAGAACGGATCAAAGTGTTCGCTCTTGGTTGAATGCGACACTCTCAGTGGACATGTTGACGGAAGTCTACAATAGAATATGAAAACAAAACATATATGGATGTTTGGATGGCTTTAGAGCAAAGATTTGTTGATCAGTCCACGGCTAAAGAAATGAAATTGAAGTTCGATATTCAGAATAACAGGAAAGGTAACAAGCCTATGGATGCCTATTTATGGGAACTGAAGTCTATGGTTGATGCCTTGGCTGCTATCAACTCTCTTCTATGTCCCCAAAGGATGTAGTTTTCACTACAAAGCCCTTTGAATATGAAGCTTTTGTTACAACCATCTCCGACTCTAAGACTGTTCCATCGTTTGAGGAGCTGCGGACTAAGGTCCTTAACCAGGGGTTGGTAGCCCTATTTTCAAGGGGTGATGGGAGTTCGGGTATGGCCGCTTCGGTATGATTCTAACTGGTCCTACTCTGATCTCACTCTCAAGCTATTCTCTTTATAGACCTCCCTAGACTGCTATTATCTCTCTACACTGCATAGCTCCTAAGATATATTAGTAAGTCAACTCAAATGCCATAACTCCCTTCAGGCGCAAAGAAAGAAACTTCTTAACAAAGCCTTAACTACTAACATTCTATAAACCATATGCTGGAACCTAACTCGAAAAACCTGGAATATAAAACTCTTCTTTAAACATCCTAAATTCACCTTTCATTTTTTTTTTTCAGCTAAAAAAGATAGATTAAGTTTGTGTTCAGTGGTACCTTTTCCCTTCCATGTTAATAGTGGAAATAAAGCAAGAAAATCAATGAAAAAACGAGAAAAAAGGTATCGGATTGACGTCGGCAGGGGGTTCCTATTAAGTCTTTCCTCCATTAACGAAATTGCCAACAGCCACCGATACGGATACCCGACTTGAGGAAGCAAGCACCGGCCGGAGTGCCCTCGAAGCTTATTTCTCAATCTCTTCCTTATGTGATGGCTCTCGACATCTGTCTCAGGTACCTAACTTTGGACGGATGATATTCTGTACCCATCTATGGAACCATCTTGGCTGACTTCCTCGCAGCACATCCTATCCCCGATGATTCACCTCTGGCAACAGACTTACCAGATGAAGAAGTTATGCAGATCGAGATAAAAAGGGGCTTGAAAATGTACTTTGATTGAGCTTCAAGGGCCAAAAACAGGAAAAAAAAAGAATAAATAAGGAATAGGGATCGTTTTCGTAGCCCCAGACGACGGGATCATCCCGCACCCCTTTGCCTTATCTGAAGGATGTTCCAACAATGAGGCGGAATACGAATCAGTAAAGGGCTCGAACTAGCACTTCAAATTCCCATTGAAGAGCTTACAGGGGACTCAGAGCTAGCTGTGAAAGAGTTACGTGGTGAGTATATAGTCAAAAAGACGAGCTTGATCCCTTATCATGAAAGGGCAAACCGGCTGCTTTCTCAGTTCAGAAAAATGCACATCTTTCATGTAGACCAACTGCCGAGCTGACTCTTTTTCAAGCCTTGCTGCTTCAATGACACTTCCTGACAGCAAAATGATCACGATAACAGCTAGAGAAAGGAGAGTGTTACAGCCACTCGGCCAAATCCCAAATGTTGAACCTGAAAACAGTGCAAGAGGGGAAGACGGCGAGCCCCCTTCATAAATTATCTCCAACATGGAAGGTTGCCAGAAGACAAGACAAAAAGGGCCGGAAGAGAGATTGAGAGTAGCGGGTAAGAGGGCGGCTATCTCATAGCTGTTACTGTGCTTTCTAAAGCCTTTCTCTAACAAGCAAGTAAACTAACCTCTTCCCCTAACAAGCCAGCTACGCACCTTGCTCTTAGTTGCAAGTAGCTTTGATTTCGGAATAAGCTGGAAGTTAAGTTAGAGAAGTTAAGGGCGCTAGTCAGTAGTAAGTAGCAAGTAGAGCGGAACACTGTTGACAGGAGCGAGCAGAAAGAGAGAGCGTAAAGAGGGTCTTATCATGAATATTGGCCTGCTTTCCTTTCTCCTGTTGCAGTAGACTACAGTCTTACCACTATAATATAAAATAGGTCCAAAAGCAGGAAGCACAGTCAGGAAGGTAAGTTAGAACTCTTTTCTGAATTCCTATCTATAAAGTCAGGCTTGTCTATACAATACAACAAAGTGAGGTAAAATCATTAGTTAGGCTAGTGGGAAAAAATTACTCTGTTTCCGTCTTTTGAAAGAAGTAAGGTGTTCTTCCTTCATCCTCCATCCACACTACGAGGGCCGGCCGGAATATGTTTGGCTGTTCAATAGCCAATTCCATTTCGGTTCATTTTGGTATGCTGGGAAGATGAAGAGATGAACTTTGGAATTCAGTTACAGAGAAATTCAGCAAGAAGCTTTCGGGTTGGAAAGGTGCCCGCCCTATTAAGTCAAGCTGGTAAGGCCTTGTTTTTAATGAAATCCACTCTTCAAAGCTTGCCTTTATTCCCTCCTTGTCCGGGGTCCCGAAAGGAATGGCTGGTAGGATTGAAGGAATTCGGACGAGATGTCCACGGTCTGGTGTTGGAGGGAGAGACAGAATTCATCTCATCGCATGGGAGAAGGCTCTCCGAAGCTTCGATTTGGAGGCTTGGGCTGGAGCTCTAGCTAGTTGGACTAGAAACTAGTTATTCCGGTCTACTTGTTGGGCGGGCCGGCCCTCCTTCATCCCTTCGTTCCAATCCATCCAGACAACTATGGCAACCCGTACTAATTGCCCTTGCACTGATACCAGTAAGGGGAGCGTCGGCCAGAAGATAAGGGGAAAAATCGCACAGACTTATATACAGGGGAAGGACCTTAGAATCTTGTATAAGAAAGGAAAGATTTAAAAAAGCAGATTAGGTACTTCCAACAGGAGAATAAGAAAGGAAGAAATAAGAGTGGAGAAAAAGGGAAATGGAATTCTTCACAAAGGGAGGGAACGCAAGGGGGACAGCACTAATAAATCGGAAAAGGGGTCAAAGGAAGGGACACATCTTGATAGGGCAACAACCGGGGATAGGATATGGAAAGAGATCAACATGTTTTCTCGAACGAACAGATTTACACCGTCAATGACAGCGCACCAAGGGAACAACGGACAATCACGGCAAAGGCAAGCACGAATGCTGCTGCCTACGAGACCCATCCAGGGGAATCTTACACTGCGCGCAGAGAACCCCTCTCACTTTAGACAGAGAGGGAATGACGATGGGTAGCCAAACCGTGAGGCGAAGAACTCAACCGCTATACACGAGGGAGCAAGTGGAAAGAGTAGAGCAGCACCTTGCCGTAGAGAGGGTCCTAGAAAGGTTAAGAGTTCTGCACCGGTTGGAGTGGAATAGGAATCTAAAACAGAATTAGATCAATTGGCTTTAACGAACCTATTTCATTAGAATGATCGAAGAACCCGCTTATCTATAGAAAGAGGGAGAGAGAATGAGAAATCACTCGACTGTTAAGGAGAGGAGGGGAGAGTTCGACCGCCCTAAGCCAACCAGAACGGCAAAGAAGAGTTCTATTCGGCGACCGGTAGGGAGAGGAGAGGATGGGAGGAGAGAACGTCGACCATAAGGGAGACAGCAGTTACTTCGATGTGAGCAGAGTGCCCATTTCCTTACTTAGACTAACCTTCGTTTAGAAAGTCTCTCCCCTCGCTCTGACTCTTCCCATACTAAGACTTTTGTTGATCTACCTTTGACTTACTTCCTATCTCTACCCTTGATCCAAGGTAGCCGAAGGACGGATTTTTACTAAGCTTTGCTGAAAAAAGTTGCAAACTTCAGTTCCGAAACTTTAGTCTTAACTTCGTTTAGTCAGAAGAACTTAGAACGGCGGTAGCAGGGCGAAAGGCAAGGTCACATCCTGCCGTCATAGCTTGCCTCCCATTGCTTCGTACGAGACAGAGAAAAAAAAAATTGAATAAGACGGGAGCTCTAAAATAAATAGTTGTTATTCCTTCCTTAGACGACCAATCTTTCCCAGTCTTGTCTATAATGGGCGAGTGAAGAAAGGATGATACCTGAAAATCTTTTGATCTTTCACCACAGATTCCAGTTTAGACAAAAGACGCGAACGGGAAAGGATATGCGTCTGCAATCAAAGTGGATACTTGTTCTTGATGGTTAGGTTACCTTGTTGAGCGCCCGATAATCAATGCCCAAGGCTCCCGCTTTTTCTGGAATAAAACAAGGGCTCCCCAACCTTTTCCCCAGCAAGATAGGGAAAAAGAGCCTTGGAGGCTGGAATAGAAATAGGAAAAAATGACTTCCTTAAATTCTTTCCTGAGTTCAACCAAGCCCCTTAACTAATAGATGCTAGTTGGGGGGGCCATCTGCTAAACCCAGCCCCACTCTAAGTAAGTTAAGGGGCTTTGGCTCCAGGCTCCAACTTGATCTTGTGGTAGACTGGCCTCCTAGGGGGCACTTGGCAACTCACTCGTGGGGCATGAAATCCCCAAATTCCTAAAGTACTTGCTGCACTTCTTGGGAAAGAAGTCGTCTTGGTATTGGATCCGCTCTTCTCTTAGCATGAACATGAATTAAATTCTATTCGTCTTCTTTATTCAGCCCCCACCCGAACCATTCTTAAGACCACCAAGCCCTCCCGAATGAGTTCTACTATAGAAGCTTTCAACGTAGACCCGGGGACAAATCTTTCACTCACTGAGAAGTGAAAACCTGTGACTAGATCGTCCTGAAGACGGATGCGACGGGAAGAAGTGGCATTTGGAAGTGTTGCTGACTTAACATTTAGGTTTCGGCATAACAAAGCTTGCACTGTCTTTTCGCACTTAGGCGCACTGCGTGCCATTGGTAATGATTCTACTACGGTGCCACAAATTCGCAAGCTGATCCTAAGTAATCGTTGTTGTTCATTGGATTCCGGAGGAACTACTTCGTTAGGATTGAGGAATTGCTGTGATTCTTCCTGAATAGCCTGGATTCTCCCGTCGAGAGTCACTTTGAAAGTCTTACCTAAACTCTTCCGACTGAATATGATAAAGCCTATAAAGCAACGAGCTACTATCATTTCTTCATTATAGATTGAGATCTTCTTCGAACTTGATGCACAAATAGATAGAATAGCAGCAAATAGCATCTTTCTAGCCTGCATATTCGTGGAAAAAAATATCATTTAGAAAGCCTTCTCTCTATCTTTCAGCAACTGAACGGGAAGTGGTTTAGGAAAGGACTTTAGAATCGGATGCGCTCGCCCAGCGAGAAAGGCCCTGACCCTGCCAACCAAGTAAAAAGAAAAAAGAAAGAAGAGAACGAAAAGAGAACTTCGTATTTTGGTAACTCTCTAGGAGTCATGTTTAACCTTGAATGCTATTAATAGATTCTACAGCAATAGTCCCTCGGACTCGGAAAGTAATAACGAAAATGGCTAACCCAATAGCAGATTCCGCAGCTGCCACCGTTGGAACCAATGAAGCAAATAATTGACCCATCATATCATCCGAAGAAACGGAAAATACCAAAAAGTTCGAATTCACAGCTAATAACATTGATTCAATTGGCATTGACATAATAGGAATATTTCGTCTATTAAGGAGGATTCCCCGAATACCTGAAATAGAGATGATCATAGAAAATGTGAAATATTTGATAGGATCCGTTTCGGGAACGTAGAATGTAAGAGAAATTCAAATGTTAGAACTCCAGTACGTATGGAACCAAAAGAAAAAAGCCTACACTCTAATAAATTAGAAGACATAGTTTATAAGATCAATAAAATTTACAATTTCTTCCCACAAATAACTATTAGTTCCATGTAATTGTAAATCGTCAAAATCGTGAATTATGTCAATGAAATTGTCCGAATTTACCGCCCGAAGAAGGCCCGGCATGGACCATTCGGGGGGTAATTGCCTCTCGTTTTTTGTAATTAACCTCATTAACTCATTAGATATGTTATCGAGTACTTCTTCATAAGGCGGAGCGCTTTGCGCATCTGACTCAGTACTTGATAGACTATCTAATGAAGAATCTTCGAATCCCAATAAGTCCATATCAGTATCTTGGGATACCATAAATTCCATATCACTCGGGGTTGGTTGCCCGTAGAGAATAAAAAAATGTTGTTCTGGTTGCATTCGAAAATAAGAAAATAGTTGTGCCGCGCTCCCAAATGGAGAGACTTTTTGTCTTTTGAATAATCGTTGGTTTGACCGACGAACTACGTGGGAAAATGGACCTTCTTTCTTTTCAGAAAGCATTTTTTGAAAGTAACAATTCCATCCAGTTCAGTCGGATAGCCTAACTAAGATAGCCAATTATGGTTTTGGGGTGAAAGAGGCGATAGAGGGGAAGGGGGATAGCCAGTTGTATCGGGTAGAACCTCTCTCACCTACGCTATTCTCAAACGGGAGATCGGGATCGGGGGGGAGCGATGAAGAGGGAAGTGACTTAGTCTCGATGAGAGCCCAGGCGAGTCTCGTGTGTGATAGTCTTATAGGATATAGTTCCCTTCCTGGTCTGGGTTAGGGTTCCAAACCTGCCCTATCCCTTAAAGCCCCAGAGCTCTAGGTCTACTTCTATCTAGATACATACAGCTTGCCTTACCACCATTTCAGAGTCAAGCCTCCTTTTCTGATAGAGGGGAGTGAGAAAGAAATGGATTTTCGGATCGCCTAATTCAATAGCTCAAAAATAGGTGGAGTTCGTCCTTTAAAGCATAGTTCAGTGTTGCAACAGGTGGGTTGTTCAGCGAACGGGAAGCAAAGTCTCCATATCAACATTGAAGGCTTCGCAGCTATCCAGAAGACATCCTTACTCTATAGGGGTGCTAGCGCTTGACTAATATAATAGAAAGTCAGGCTCTTCTTCTGTTCTAACTAATCTATACTACTACTAACTATAGTCAGACTAGGTCTTCTAGAGTGAACTAGCATAGTATAGTTTATATATTTTGTGCTACTAGAACCATAAGCCGCACTATACTATACTTGACTGAACCTCCTTACGCCGGTGCAAATAAGGCAATAAGAGAGGACTGACGCGTCAGCTTCGAGGGCGCCTTTTCCTTAAGCATTTATTTCTCCATCTAAGGTCAGGGAGGAACCTGAGGGAAAAACCGCTTTCTTACCGGAAGAAAGAGGGAGCCCGGGAAACGAAGTACGCTTTGGTGAGCGAGAAGCAGCCAGGTATAGGGGAAGGGGCGGTGGGCTTAGTAAAGATAGTATATAGTTCCACTTGGTGAATAGTGCCTCGGCTCGGTTGAGTCATTTTTTTCGCTCGGCTCGCAGCGGACTTGTTCTAGTAGAAAGAAATTTTTATCTGGGAAAAAGACATAAGATTTGTTCGCTAGAGCTCATCACTGAAGAATGGTGGCTTTACTTTTTGGAATTAGAGAATAACTTCTTCGCGTGAGCGGCGTACGTACAAGGCTGTTCGGACTCCCCCCCTCTTGTATCAGGTGCGTTGCCATCGTCTCTTTCCCCTTTGCCAGGTTACGCGGCATGGATTCGCCGATTGACGAATCGGATCTTGGCTCGCTGTCCCACCGACGAACCAGTCTAGAAGTCGAAAGGGAAGGCAATAGAAAGGGGTCTCCCTCTCTTTGTCTTCTTCTCGCCGCTTTTCTCGTCCATCCTGCCCTGCGCCGCTTACAGATTCAGTTGCAGGTATCTAAGCATCCATTAGTTAAGGGGGTTGGGGCGCGAAGCGCAAACCGCTCTTCGATCTCCCGGTGAGTTGGACGGGAAGAGACATAGGGGGTTATCTATGAAGCATTTGAATTGCCCCTTTCTTTTGGAATAGTTGAAAGTCCTCTTCTTAGGGGATTTTCTTTTTTCTTATCAACATAGAGTTGGAACTTAGCCGATGGACGAGTGGACCAGTGTGAAGCTTTAGTTTCGTTGCCGGCCAGAGCTCCTAGCCGACGACCGGCTACCCCTTTCGAGCTCAGCTGACCCCTTCTTGATTCCGTTTTTTCCCTATTTGAGATAGATGAATCAATGGAACTTTGATCCCCGGTTCCTGCTTGGTCTAATGTCTGGGTGCGTATGGCGGTACACTGAGAGCACCTTTCAAGTCGGCTGAAAAAGAAAGAAAAAAGGCTTTCGTCGTCTTTTTCCCGCTTTCACCTTCGATTGCGAAGGGCTTTTTTTCCGGTTTTCAATTCCTCTCCGGCGAGGTTTGAACTTCGCGTGGTGGGAAGGCCTTCACGATTCGCATCTTCCCGTCCAGCAAAGAAAGTGAAGGGGAGCGGACAGCGAGTTGGAGGACGCTGCAGAACCGCGTGATTGATCCATCTGCGCTATTCCCTAATTGAAGAAAGTTGTAAAGCCTTCAGAGCCTCAGTCCCTACCATTTTTTTTTTAATAAAATGAAAGCTGACTAGCATTAGCAATCGCTCGTTTTTCTTATTAGCATGGGATTGGATGTTAATAATGAAATAAAAACATATATATATATTAGAAGAGAAGGCAATCCCCGTGGAATTCCTATCGATTTCCGATGGATAACAATCCATCTTTCTCGCTTTCGCTCTTTCTCCCAATCAGTCGCGAGGGTTCCGGGCATGAGAACGCAAGTGCCGGAATCAAACAAAAGGTCCGAACGTCCGAGGACGAAAGATAAAATGCTCCGCGGGGAAGTCGTTTCCATCTAGGATAGCGTATTCGTGCCGGTTAGACGTCGGCCATGAAATCCATCACTATACCGAGCAAATCATGGGCATTCACATCTCGGTCAAAGGGAACTGTGCGCGATTCTCTCGTGAATCGCCTTCAGCAAGGTATGGCATTCAGGGTCTTAACCCAGGGAGAAATCTTTCTTCATAGATACAAGACATTCGTTGCTGATCTAAAAAAGATCTTCTCCTGTGGGCGTTAGCGGACGTTTTTCATTTTTCACTCGGTCCTTACTTCCCAAAGCAAAGGTTTTTTTTAGGTTGACTTTGGAAAGGCGCTAAACAGGCCTATAGGTTCGCCTTTCTATTTATAATAGAAGAAGTCTAATATAATTAGTATAGAAGTATATATAATTAGCCAAATCGTCTGAAGCATGAACAGAATCGCCTTTGTTCCGAAGGCCTAGCGAGTTAAGCGAGTTCCTTTTTTATTTTTTCAAAGGCAGTCCTTTTCTTTCCCCGGACCGATGACTCGCTTGTTCAGTACTGCTAACTATTATTGGAGGATTCCGTCCCCTCGGGACTACCAGTAGCTTCGGTTGTTGAATCTCGTGCAAGTTAGGTTGTGGTTGTATTGGCTGCAAGCGGAACGTAGGCGCTTTAGGTGTGTGTTGGCCATGCACTCTCGCGTCGTGTAATGTCGTATGTATGATAGAGGTGGTGTGGTGATTGACCTCAATGCTAATGGTTATCCCCAAGGTTCAACGAATGAATGAAGCTATGCTATGATCGTACCCGGATAGAGATGATAGTCTTCCTCTGATGTCTCCAAGCCGGCCATAATAGAATCGATAGGCGAAGCAGCCAATAGCAGTCTGTTCTCGCCTATCGATAGATAGCAGGTTGCTTCCAAGCTCAAACCATTTGAAACGGAATTGCTACTTTTTTCTTGTTATTGATAGAGTGGTATTCTCCGCCCCTGTCAAATAAAGTAGAGGGAGAGTCTTTCTCCAATGAGAATAAAGAAAGTTTTTGGGCAAGACAAGAAAGGAACTCGCCCTTTGACACCAAGGGATAAGAGCGGATTGCTGGCGATGACTTGGTGAAGGGAATCTATGAGAGAAGGTTCTCGACGAACCGGGTTCCGACCGAATAGAGCGCGGAGCCAACGAGTTCAGTCGAACAACGTAACGAGTCTAAGGGCGCTTGAAAGGAATGGACGGGCGAAGGAAAATGAAATATGAAAGAAAAATATGCTTTGGGAGTGTGAGATAGGCGGACGGGGAGTACGCAGCCGAACAACCGCAGGGGCTTCCAGCAGTGATAGCTGAACTAACCAGATGGGCCGCCCAAAACCTGGAGCTGACATTGAAATCGGAAATCAACGTCGGACCCCGGCTATCCGAAGAAGGCAGACTGAAGCGGAGGAGCAGAAAATGCAACACAACAAGGGGCGAACCAAAGGCTTGCGCGAAGGAAGAAGCGAATCAATCAGAATGGAGACAGGGAGGAGAGGTAAAAGATAGATTTTCGAGCCTGAACATATAAGCAACCTTCTATCTGGCCTCTGTACCAGTAGTGGAGTGGCTTGCTATTTTCAATCAGAAAAGGAAGATTGAGCAATGCAAAGGAGAAAGAAGTTGTCCCCTCTTCTCTGGTAACCCGCCGCCGCATATGTCGAAAAAGAGGGAGCGGGGAAGGAAGAACAACCGTTTTACTTTGGCACATGAGGTGGCGGGTTTGGCTAGGTAACATAATGGAAATGTATCGGACTGCAAATCCTGGAATGACGGTTCGACCCCGTCCTTGGCCTCGAGGAGTGGTGAGCAGCACGGAACTTGAATCAATCTTTTGGCATATAATATAGGGGGCTAGAAATCCACAGACAACATTCTGGAACTTCCAAACCAAAGAAATGCAACAGGAAATGAAATGTTACGCTTCAATAGAATGAATTCGGTAGTATTCTACCCTATGGTAGATCGAAGGTCCTGTGCCACTTGAACTCAAATCTATCTTACCTTCAATCCATCGTTGTCCAGCCAAGCCAGCCCATAACAAAATGTTAGACCGGCTGACACAACCGAATTGGTTGAGGAAAAGGAAAGCCCAGCGACCAAGCACTCCCGCCCCCAAAAGCGGAGACCGAAGAACCGCCAGGTTGTCGAGGACACGTCTGAAGAGGAGGCCGGCGGCCTCTAAGTTTACCACCCTACCCACTAATGGACTATGAGGGGGGAAGGTGAACGGGAACCGACCGAAAACCCGAACCGCTTGACCCCTTCATACTCGATTCATTAGGGTTGGGGATGGATGGAACCAATCAGAAGTGCAAATCGCGCAAGCGAAGCCGGGAAACGGACCGCAGCGCAACGACTAGGACTCGTGTCGGAGGACTTTTGAGCGTGAGCTACCACTCATGCAGCGACAAGGACCCGCAACTCTCGAAGGGGCCACCAACCACCCGAATCACTGTAGCAAACCCTCCCTTTACTTTACTCAATGGATAGCGCTTATTCTCTTTCAATCAACAAAATGAGAAATGGGGGAGAAAGAAAAGAAAGAGGTCTTTATTGAAGAGGCTTTGCACCCGGAATAGGACTAATGCAGATCCAGAAGAATGGGTCTGGGCTTTCGAAAAGATGAATATGCAAAGGGTAAGGTAAAGAGAAAGTCTTTTGAACAACCAACCTGACATAAGGATTCTAGCTCGCCCACTTAGAGCAGATGGAGATTCTCGGACGGGGAAAAGCGGCACTCGACATCTATTAAACAAGACCAAGAACAAAGCCATACCATGCCCTCGGGAGAAACTAGTGATGATTGCCATGAATGCAGCCCTCGAGGACGTGTACAAGAAGGTCTTTGCCGATTCCTATCAACATGGTGCACCTCAGAGGGGCGTGAAAAGGCCGTGGAGACTTTGACCGAATGAATAGGGATCAATTGATAGACATTTTTTTTGAGGAAGAGAATCCAGGATGAACGCTTTTTTCATTCGCTATGCGCTGACTGGATGCGTACTCGCGTGATCAATCGATGGACGGGGGAATTGCGTGAATGACGAGACCGGCCTAACCTAAAGTGGGTCCTCCCCCCCTTGATGGCGAATCTTGATTGACTGACACTAGGAACCGATTCGGAGAAAGAAGAAGCATGGCATGAGATAGGCGGCGGAATCATTTCCGATAGCGAATTACTTGACTCGATGGATGGAGGTAGAGCCCTCCAACTCAAGCACGAAATCGATGTTGAGTCAACAATAATCCAGAGGGGCACCACCAAGCGGGATCGAGACCAGCCCCTATAGGGTTCCAAACCTGCGCTTCTTCAAATATCCCATCCCAGTAGGGGCTTCAAAGCTTGACTAAGAGAAAGTGGAAAGAAAAGGGGCGCGCTAGCTGCAATCAAACTAAAGCGCTAACGAGCAAGAATGCCTATAGATAGCGCTTTAGTAATAATATAGGGCTTTTTCAGGAATCGATTCTATGATTGAATAGCAGAAGTGCTACTTAGTAGTAGAAACTCGGAGAGACGGAGATGGGACTATTTCATACCTGCTAACTCCTAGGATGAGAAGTGGGTCCCTTGTTTTTGGCAGGAAGAGTTTCAGCCTTTGTTGCCCCTGGGTAGAGTGAGTCTACTTAGTGAACTGGCAGGACGCGAAGATCAATTGATCAATACGAATCTCGAGAGTGGATGGTTGATCGCCGCCTCCTTGTCCTGGAGGCTCTCCGGCCGGGGAGGGGCTTGCTATCGTAACCTTTTTCCCGGTGTATGTGAGGGTGACGAACTCCTTTTTGTTCGGTCATAGGTTGGTCCAAAGAAAGAGAGTCGGCTTCCTTAAGTCCGTTGTTCCTCAGTAGCTCAGTGGTAGAGCGGTCGGCTGTTAACTGACTGGTCGTAGGTTCAAATCCTACTTGGGGAGAATTTAGAGTTCTCGCTTTTCTGACCTAGCGCCCCCTGTCCTTCTCCTTAGTTTCTAAACTAGCAGAATCGCAGGACATCAAAAGTGGGAAGTTTCTTGTTGGTTTTTCTTCCTCACTCTCGAATAGGTGAACTTGGTTCGTTCAATTCTTAGGGAGAAGAAGGATGGGAATGAATGGGAAGACTGGAGTAGTCTCTTCATTAGCCGGAAGGAATTAGTCTCCACTAGCCTCATTCGAAGAACGAACAAGAAAAGGCTTACTGTTTAGGTAGGATAGATCGATGTGGTCCAATGGCTAAAGCTCTGCCAGCTTCTTGTAGACTTACTTCTCTTTAGGCTCCGAGTTCTTTTTTTTTTATGGTGAAATTCTTCTTCGCCACTAGTGGCAACGAAGTTCTTGGTAATTAGCAAGGGGGAAGGAAGATCTCCACTCATTTCATTCATTCAGTGCCTGCGGTGAGGCGCGACCCACAACAAACGAAGGGGGAAAGCTTGCTTTGCTTGCTGTAGCCCTATTTTTAGGCTTGGTAAGCGTAAGCTATTGTTGTAGGCTCGAGAAGGGTAGGCTCGCAGCTTCGCTCAGCAGAAGAGCCTGACTTTCTATTAGTCAAGCGCTAGCGCCCAACCGGGCTTTGAAGGGATAGGGAAAGGGAAGAAAAGAAAGATGGTCACTCCTTTTAGGAACATGGCTCGTTCATTCACTTGCTCATGAACTCGCAGCTTCGCCAGAAGCTACGAAGGGGGGGCCTCGGCCCGGGAAGGGGAGAGTGGCCGAGTGGTCAAAAGCGACAGACTGTAAATCTGTTGAAGTTTTTCTACGTAGGTTCGAATCCTGCCTCTCCCACTTGTTTGTTGTAGACTTCAGAGAAGAGAAAAGAGGCATTCGTCAGCGTAGGAAGGCCAACCGAGCGAAGCTCCTTTGGCCGTTCCGTGAAGTTCAATTGTATCGTATGTTAGTTAGAGAGGTTGGCGAACTACTACGATCTATAGATTCCCCATCCATATCCAATCCCAACGAGAATAGAAGCGAGTAGCTTCCGGCTTGGCTTGTAGTCGTAGTCTTTTAGCTTATATAGTCGTCGGCCTTCCTACACGCACGCGCCCGCCAGAATGCCTCCTTGGTTCGGTATGAAGCCAAGCCGATACATACGATAGGCGAAGGAAAGACCCCCCATTTCATAGCGCCTGGGGAACGCAAGTTTGATCGAGGATTGGAGAGGAGAGGTGGAAGAAAAGGCTCGGGATGAATTTAGGAGTCTTTGTGCGAGCCGTATGCGGTGAGAGTCGCACGTACGGTAACGAGGGGGGTTCGCGTCTATACGTGTAGTGTGGTGGTTGGGCCTACCCACCCTATTTGTTCCATGATCTATGGGTCTACTGGAGCTACCCACTTTGATCAATTAGCCAAGATTTTGACCGGATACGAAATCACTGGTGCTCGATCTAGTGGTATTTTTATGGGGATTCTATCTATCGCTGTAGGATCCCTATTCAAGATCACTGCAGTTCCTTTTCGGGCGGCTGTAGGACGGACGGCCGCCTATAGGTGGTAGGGTAGGGTGGGTGGTACCGCTCAGATTGCGGCCAATCTTCCTAACCGCGCGCGGGCCGGGCTTAGAGCGCGTGAAACTCATCACTACCTCGTAAGGGCGTTGAGACCATAGCATGTTACACGAAAGCGCCGCTTTCTCTGTAGTATTGTCACACAGCTGCCCGCCTAGAAGAGCCACTCGCTCTGTAGTGTTGTCACACAAGATAAGCACGCCGCCCGCCTGCTGGCCGGGCGAATCTAAGTTCTCTTCCGGTCAACTGTCCACCCAGTCAAGTGCAAAAAAAACACAGTAGAATCACGCAACGCACGCTGCTGGTGTGCTTCCTGCTCGCGAGGAAAGAAAGAAGAGCGACAAGGTTAAGTTCAGATTTGACTGTTTGCAGCATGGGAGCAGATTACCCAAAAAATACCTGGGAACAATGAAAAAAAAAAAAAAGATATCTCGGTAACAAAAACTATAGGGGGCTGTATTGGCGAGATCCAACGGTGAACAGCTGCCCAAAAGAAAAACCGCCTGGAAGTCCGAGGACCTTTAGTACTGTACTCTACCCCCGAACCAGCAGCCTTCGCGCCAAGCAAGACCGCCCTTGTCCCTTTCCTTTCTCCATTCCGCCTCCTTCTTTGCTTTGTTCCAATAGAGTCTAAGGCAAAGCTAAAGTGGTTCGTATGCCTACTTTACCTACTTGACGAAAGGGAACGAACTTAGTTTCGTTTCCGGGTTTATGGATTGGATTCAGTCAGCCTCACTCCTTCCTTTTTATGTTGTCGTGATGGTTACCGGCGAACGCTCCCAAAGGCGACCCTCTCGAGTTTCCGGCTGTTTTCTAGATTGAAGTAGCCTTTCGTCGCCCCGAAAGAAGTCACTATCAAAGAGCTCGCCCTACTGAAGTACCAAAGGTGCGCTCAGCCCGGTGACTAAGAAATGGGTTTGCGCTTGAATTTCAGTGATGAGGTTTTTCGAGGGAAGTAGGGCTCTTATTGACTAAAAGTGGGTTCTTCGCTTTCCTTTAGAATGAAAGTTGCTATGAAGCCCCTACTACTTACTTTGTTTGATTCAACGGCCCCCCAACAAGTCGTATGGGGTGGGGTGCTTGTGATAAGCTGCCTTGGATATGAGGAATTCTAAAAAAAAGAAAAAAAGGAAAAGTCCGGTATTTGACGAAGATCTTTCTATCAATAGATAGGAATGAGTGTTCGATATAGGGGATAGAATCCATCTGCTCTTTCTCTCTCCATTTTTCTTCCCCTCTAACGCGGGCCGGACGGCGGCGGGCGCGGGAGGAAGAAAGCTAAGAGAAGACGCTCTTCTCTTAGGTCCTTTTTTTTCAGTGCAGGAAAGCGCTCTCTTTTTGTCATCCCTGCTGCTTTCCTTTCCAGATTTTTTATTGAACGCATGGCGTAGCTAGGACCCTTCAAATA